TTGATCGTGATTTTGAACCTGTTCTTTCCATGACTCCTCTTAACTAAAGTAGTAGTTAAAATAGGAAAGTACAAATCGGTTCATATTAAAAAGTCTTCTTTGTTTCTTTCAATTCAATCTAATTTTTTCTGGCTCGGCTATACTATCCAGCCGAGCCACTCTCCTTTATTTATGATGCTAAGAAGTAAAAAAAGCCAATAAAGAAAAAAATATATTCATCCAACAAAAGGAGAGAGAGGGATTCGAACCCTCGATAGTTATTTTTTATGAACTATACCGGTTTTCAAGACCGGAGCCATCAACCGCTCGGCCATCTCTCCGAAAGATAATTTCTATTTTATTTTTTTTTCGCCAAATAGAACATAGCCCTATGAGTTAATACGATCACTATGTAGAGAAATATATAGGGTGTGAGTTTCTTTATAGGTCTATAAATCTGTCTATATAAATAAATGAGATACACGATCCAGTATACCCATTTGTGAAGTCAAAAAGAACCTTTAACTTCATTTTCGAATAGAATAAAAGTGGTAAAAAGAAGTTGTAAATAAGTCATCTCGAATCAACGGATTCATGATAAAATCCCTTTATTTATTAAAATTTTTTAGTGGGTAAGAGGATTAAATGGTGTATATTCTTTTGTTAATAGCTTGGAGGATTAAAAACATGACTATTGCTTTCCAATTGGCTGTTTTTGCATTAATTATTACTTCATCAATCTTACTGATTAGTGTACCCGTTGTATTTGCGTCTCCTGATGGTTGGTCGAGTAACAAAAATGTTGTATTTTCTGGTACATCTTTATGGATTGGATTAGTCTTCTTGGTGGGTATCCTTAATTCTCTTATTTCTTGAATTCATTCATTGCAGATCCAAAAATGAGATGACCCCTCCCATTCCATGAATTACACATTCAAATTCAATATAAGTCCATAAAATGCAAATAAAGAAAACCAAAAAATTAGAGGGGGGGTCGAACTTCTGGAACTTGAGTGAAATATGAATAAAATATTAATAAATATCAATTTACTAAATATAAATATGAAATAGTAATAAATAACTAAATAAAAAAACTAATAAAAAATTGATATCTGATATCAATATAGAATATAATAGTTTATGTAAATAGAGAATAATATATTCTTGAATATGGAATTCAATATTTCAATATATAGAATAGAATAAATATATATTAATATAATTGTTAATTTAATTGATTTAGTGGTAGAATTTTATGATTATGAAATGACCCCAAACCAAAGAGTGCATCTCGTCTAGCTTTGAACAAATATTATCCATAAATTTCTTATCAAGAAGGCCAAAAAATGCGGATATAGTCGAATGGTAAAATTTCTCCTTGCCAAGGAGAAGACGCGGGTTCGATTCCCGCTATCCGCCCAAATATAAATGGATTCAAAAAGATAAAAGATTCGGTATAGTTGACCGGGAAATATAGTAATTTTTTCCTCGCGTCCCAAAAGACAAATATTAATTAATGACTAGTTAATAGAATCAAACTTACATTTGTTGAAAAAAAAATGTTGCGGAGACAGGATTTGAACCCGTGACCTCAAGGTTATGAGCCTTGCGAGCTACCAAACTGCTCTACCCCGCGATGAAACAAAAAAACTTGGACTAAACTCTAATAAACAAAGAAGAATTGAATGCGCCCCTATTCCATATCTGTACAAATAGAATAGCCTATTTAAACAGAATGGTAAAGGGGCCTCATCGCTCATAGAAAAAAATAGAAAAATTAAGGGATACTTAAATCCTTACCAGCTTGATCTTGTTGCCCCTGGCAACAAACATGCATGAACCATTTCCCGAAGGATGTGTCCAGATAGTCCAAAGTCCCGATAGTTAGCTCTCGGTCTTCCGGTCGAAAAGCAACGTCGATGAAGACGTGTAGGTGCACTATTACGCGGTGGGGATTGTAATTTTCCATGAATTTTCCATTTCTCACTTAGCGACGGAATCTTACTTATTTCCTTTTTTGAGGATCGACGAATCAAATGATATTTTTGTTCCAATTTTTGCCTCTTCTTCTCCCTATAAATCAAACTTTTCTTTGCCATAATGCTTCAGTTCCTCTTATTATCAATGATAATGATACAAATCGGATCCTAGATGTAGAAATAAATATAAGAGTGCATACCTATATTTTTTTTATTAAAAAAAATATATTATTGCGGATAGAATACATAAATAATTAACCGAATTTGCCCGATGTGGAGGCAATCAAGAAAGCCGCATAAGTGAATATATAACCTACAGAAAAGTGAGCTAATCCAACCAATCTTGCTTGCACAATTGAAAGAGCTACTGGTTTATCTTTCCATCGAATCAAATTTGCCAAAGGTGTGCGTTCATGAGCCCATGCTAAAGTTTCAATCAATTCCTGCCAATAACCACGCCAGGAAATTAAGAACATAAATCCAGTAGCCCAAACAAGATGCCCAAATAAGAACATCCATGCCCAAACTGATAAACTATTCAT